GGTAAAATAAAAATAGGAGCAAGAACTTAATCTGGACTTGTTTGTCTTTGTACCTAGACAAGATAGTCTGTCTGTATTCCGTAAAAAAGAATCCTTTTTTGATTTATAACTCATCATTCCCATAAAATGGGGGGGGTAGATAGGAATTAATTAGCAACGGAAAGTCTTAATTTAAATATCTGTTGTGTCTGTCCGAATCCCATTAACAAAGAATCAAGTTACATATGCAACCGATGTATTTTCTTTGAACCTCATTTTTAGGTATTTCGTCTTTGGCTTTAATGAATAATTGTAAATTTATGTAACGATTGAGACGGGGGGGTTATTCATAAATTTTATTCACTTTATTTTATGTCAAGATTGTAGAAAGATTACTGAACCCCAGCTTAAACAAAATACGAAAATACATATAAAATAAATAAATGCTTAGCTTATATGTATTATTCTTATGGTTCTATTTCAGTAACAATAGTCTTTCGATTTTTATGAAAAATAACTGTGATCTCTTAAATGTAAAAATAAATGTAAAATTTTAATATTTAATTAATCTTTAACATAGAATATCCATAACAGTGACAATTGTTCAGCCTATCTGATAGATACGAAAACCCCCTATTCGTTCATCTGGTTCATAAAATTAGAATCGAAAGTATAAGCACCTAAATCTTTCCTTACATCAGCTTTTTTATCCATCTCACGAAAAAAAAGAAATTGGATTTATTGTTACATCTCTTTATCTTCTTTAAATCATTGATAATTCAATTTGAAAAGAAATAGAGATTTCTCTTTCTTATGATGATCAAATGTAGTCAAATTTTATTGAAATTCAAATAATGATGTCGAATTTTTCAATTCAATTAGAAATAGTTTTAATGATTTCTTATGAGCTGAATCTTTGGGACTCAAAGAAATGGGAGCTGGGTTAATCTATCCTATTGAGTCACTTGAAGATGCAGATTCAAAAAGAATTGATTTATTCGTCTTATTTATGTTATTTTTTTTATATTTTATATATAAATGTTGCATTCATAGACTAAAAGATGGGGTCTTGCTAAGACTTCTTTAGAAAAATATCTAACCATCTGTGTATCGAAGAAAAAGTATAGATTACTATGTCTATGTACCGACTGAACCAATGACTATTCATGATTCCATAACTGAATCAATTCCATACTGGTTTTAAATTAGAGGAATGTGTTATGGTAAAACTTCGTTTGAAACGATGTGGTAGAAAGCAACGTGCGACTTGAAGGACACGATCCGTTGTGGATTCTTACATCCACCATTTTATATAGGAATAAAGGTGCTCTTGACTCGACATCCTTTGTTCTGTTCCACTAGAACCCCTCTTTTTGGGGGGGGTTGTAATGTAAATAGTCCATGATGGAGCTCGAGTAGAAAATATTGATTAATTTCTCGGGGGCAAGGGTCTAGGGTTAATGCCAATCAATAAATTGGAACAACTTCGTAAGTATATCTTCGATATAGAAATCGAACGGATCAAATTCGAGCAAGTTTTCAATTCAAAACAAAAGGAAAATTTGTTGGAATTGAGAAAACTTTTTCTAGCCAAAGTGTATCACGTGGGAATCAACCGTTCGTATGATTCTTTAATAGAAAGAAATCACAAAAAGGGTATGTTGCTGCCATTTTGAAAGGATTAAGAAGCACCGAAGTAATGTCTAAACCCAATGATTTAAATAAAGGATCCCAGAACAAGGAAATACCGTTTCAATTGTCTCACTACCTGGATCAGAATAAAAAAAAATCTAAATAGCTTTTAAACGAGACAAAAAAAAGGGGTTAAAGACCACTCAATAAATGAAATGAATTGTCTAAAGATTTTCTTTTGAGCTATTTGAGAGTTATCCAACTTGAGTTATGAGTACAAATGATTTTTTTTTCGGTTTTCAGGAAGCGGGAGGAAGAAAAAAAGGAATTAAATCATAGTCTAATTGATTTGAGATTTGATGATTTTATGGACCATTTGCCATTCATTAGAATTCTATACATAAACAAAACTTCGAATCATTTTTTCTCGAGCCGTACGAGGAGAAAACTTCCTATACGTTTCTAGGGGGGTATTTTTCATCTACATCTATCCCAATGAGCCGTCTATCGAATCGTTGCAATTGATGTTCGATCCCGAAGAGAAGGAAGAGATCTTCGGAAAGTGGGTTTTTATGATCCGATAAAGAATCAAACTTATTTAAATGTTCCTGCTATTCTATATTTCCTTGAAAAGGGTGCTCAACCTACAGGAACTGTTCAGGATATTTTAAAGAAGGCGGAGGTTTTTAAAGAACTTCGCTCTAATCAAACGAAATTCAATTAAGGAAACAAAAAGGGGGTAGTGACTCGTATACAATTTTGGACAAACTTTCTCTACTAGTTTTTTTTCCCTTTTTTCTTGCTGTATTCGTATCTATTTATCATAGCTTCCATAGAATCCCATGTTTTAGAACGGCAAAATCCTATTTTATTGATCTTAGAAATATAA